TGAACCTTCTCAAACTGTTTCTTCTTAAGAACCAAAAATATTTGTGCCAAAATAACAGATGCCAAGAAGAACAAAAGGCCTTGGACACGGAATGGATCTTGAAGTACTATTTCCGCATCTCCTTGACCAAATCCACCCACATTAGGATTACTCGTTAATGGCTGATCAAGTTTGATAGATTCGCCTTCGGAAACAAGAAGTTCTGGCCCTGGTGGAATAATATCAACCACTTGACGTTCATCTGACGCATCCGATATGGTTATTTCGTACCCCCCTTTTTCTTTTCGTATGATTTTACTTACTACACCAGCCGCTGTAGCATTATAAACTGTATTGTTACTCTTGCTCCCATCGGGATAAATCTGACCCCTTCCTCTGTTCCCGCCTACATATATGGGATATTTTAAGAAGTGAACATCTTTATTAGTAGCGGGGTCCGGGGAAAGAATAGGAAAGGTGACTTCACTATATTTCTGACCAGAAACAGGACCTATCACAAGAATATTTTTTTTATTGGGGCGATAGCTCTGAAAAGACAGATTGCCTATCTTTTCTTTCATCTCGGGCGAAATACGATCGGGAGGCGCTAATTCAAATCCCTCAGGTAAAATAAGAACAGCCCCCACATTCAAACCTCCCCTTTTACCATTAGCAAGAACTTGTTTAACTTGCATATCATAAGGAATTCGAACAACTGCTTCAAATACAGTATCAGGAAGTACCGCTTGCGGAACCTCAATATCCACGGGCTTATTAGCTAAATGGCAATTGGCACATACAATACGTCCGGTCGCTTCTCGTGGATTTTCATAACCCTGCTGTGCAAAAATGGGATATGCATTTGAAATGGATGTCCGAGCTATGATATATATCATCAGCGATACGGAAATAGATCGAATAATCTCTTTCTTTATCCAAGAAAAGGTGTTTTTAGTTTGCATGGTCCAATCATTGATCCCGAAAATTTCTACAATAAAATTAGGTAGGTCGCTTGTATAGTTCCCTATCCACAATTCTGCTATTTACTTTATTGAAATCATTTTACTGGAATATAAGGAGTAGGAGAAATCCCTGTAGGGTAGAAAGAGTAAGTACGTCTTAAAATGGAAATGCTTTGCTTATGTACCTTATGTTACAAAGTAACAAATATTCTAGTTAGATCAGTCATTCATTGAATGATAAATCACTACAAGTGATGGAGATATACGATTTAAATAACGGAAGATCCAATATTTAAAAATTGTATCCAGAATGACTGGAAAAGTAGAAACAAGACCCGATATAATTTGATCGTTGTGAGCAAATCCAAAATCTTTGTAGACATAGCCAATCATTAGTTCCCAACCATGGGGCGAATGGAATCCGATACATAAATCAGTTAATAAAAGAATAGAAAAAGCTTTTATTGTGTCACTTAAGTTATATAGGAATTCTTGAACCCAAGAGTTAAGAATAGCAAGTTCTTCATTACCCAGAATAGAATAACCACTTAAAATAATGAAAGAGGTTATATTTGTCGATAAGTGCAAAATCATATGGATATGATCCTCATTGTGCATCTTGATCAATTGGATCGTTTCTTTGTGGATTCCTATACGAAGTGTTTGTAGATGTGTTTCCGGGTATTCTTTTATCATTTCGTCCAAGAGTAAGAGTTCTTCCAATTCGATGAATTTTTCTAGAATACTCTTTTCTTGAATATCAGTCAAAAAAGTTTCGGATTGCCTAGTATTCCACCGATTAGTAATCCAAAATTCAAGACTTTTATTAAATGAGAGAGAGATCCACCAGGGCAAAAATACTATAGATGTAAGATATAGAAGAGGAAGAAATGCTTTCTTTTTTACCATTTTTTCATCTTTGAATTGTTAATGAATCCACCTCATTTGTTGAATCTATGTGATCTACTATTTCTATTAACCCTAAGTTCTATTACAGGGCATCGGACCTATGAATCTATTCCCTGTTTTTTATTTGTGATTCAGTAGTTAGTCCTTGAATTTAGAAAGAATACAGAAATAGAATAAGAGCCCGTTTCAAATGAAGAAATAAGAAAAAATCTTGTTTCCAGATACCTCAATTGAATTGATCAAATTCGAAGCCCTTTTCGATAAATGCTTGAAAGAACCAATTCAAGCAAGTAATGAATAGCAAGTAATGAATATTATTTCAAGCAAGTAATGAATATTATTCGGATTTTAAGCCAAAAGAACTCCCTTTGTCTTTTCTATCAAAAAAGAAAATCTTTCGAAAAAAAAAATGGCCGGCTACCCCACAGTTCTAGTCCAGGAAAAATGGAGAGAGATTTATTAAGAATATTGTGATCTACCGATCATAAATTCAAAACCTAATGTAATGATCAAAAATGAGTGGCAAAACAAGACAGAAAAGTTATCCTTATAAGAGATCCAAGCAATCTTTTGACTTTGATCATTAAGAAAAACAAAAGAAAAGATAAAAAAAAAAGAAAAGTCGATTGACAAAAGAAAGGAGAGAGAATTTCCAAGATATGATCTATTTGTATCTAACCTATCAATTCATATTGAAAATAAAAAGAGAAATCCTTTATTCCGAAATGTTTTGATATACGAGATGAATCTATTATTTTATTTCGATTTGTTACTTTTACTTGTTTTTTAGTAAATTGAGTTGAGTGGATTTCCATACGCATAAATTCTTTTTTATGCATACAAAAAAAATTTCGTTTTATGGATGTTCCATATACGTATACTTTGGCTCGAATGAACGTTCTGAAAAAATTTTATTAAGCTATGCTATGCTGAAGAAAGAACAGAGAATTCTTGAATTTTTTCCCTGCCGCTGGGAAAGAATTTCTTCTTCAGTTCAAGTTCATTTCAAAATACTTCAATCGGTACGCGCAAGAAATAGGCCAATTCGGCGGCTTTTTGCTCAATTTCACGCGGAGTCAAATTCTCATCAGTACGCGTCAAGGGAACGGCCCCCTGTCCTTTGATTTCCATATAAAGGACACGACGAGCAGAAATACCCTCTTTAACTTCGATTCGGATGGACTGAATATCTTTCATACGAAATCGTAGAAAGATGCGACGATTTTGTCCAGGAAATCCCCAACGAAAAATACACACTATTCCTTCTTTTCTATCGAATCGATCATAGCCACTACCTACATTCCACGAGATTGTGCACCACAAATAGGAACTAATAAAGAGACCTGCGATACCGTAGAAAGACATCACGATCCCTTGTGGAAAAAAAAGAATTTGTTGAGACGGAACTAAAGATATCAAATTCTTACCGAGATAACTGGAAGATCCAACTAATACGAATCCTAGTGAACCTAAAAAAAGGATAAAGGCCCAGCAGAAATTACTTATTTTTCGAGACCCCACTATAAGTTCTATCCATATATGTTCTGATCGACAACTCATACTAGATCCAGTTGCATTTTATTGGAATTGATAAAATAGTCCAAATGAATTTGACTTTCGTTTTTTTGTTTCCGAAGTAACTCTCATCAACTAGTGTCATTCGAATGTAAGCCTTTAGGAGTAATTCATCTAATTGGTTAGATCAAATTGGTTAGATCAAATTGGTTAGGTCTAAAATAAGAATATCCCTTTTATATGATCTCCTATAGATATCCACATATAGATACATTGACTTTCCATTTCCTACATCCACCTCGATTCCGATCTATTTGAAAATTGCTATAATTGATTTACCTATATATTTACGCATACATAAAAGCTATGTTCGGAGGAAACTGCCATATTCTACTAAATAGATATCTGTGTTATCTATATCTAAGTCTTGAAAAAAAATAGATAAGATTTGCACCTATCGAATCTAAAAAATCTTGTTTTTTTGAACATGAAGAGATAAAGAAGCCATTGCAATTGCCGGAAATACTAGGCCCACTAAAGGCACAAAGAAAGAGGGTAAGTTGTTAAAAATTATCATAGAATGGGTACCTCGATTTAATATTTGTACCTGTTATTGTTAGAAAGATACCTTAGAATAATTATAATTCGTATATAATTATATTGAGTATATCGAAGTGACTATATATATTAAATAATAAGTGTAAGGAATGGATAATTAAATAAATGAGACTTATTCTTCTTTATCTTTCTACATGAAATATAGAAATATACGTATGATAATCTATTCTATTCTTGTCTTCAAATTCGAATTGAATTCGAATTTTGATTTTATTTAAGAAATAAAAAAGAAAGAGTTTCTTACAAATTCACGAAGGATTCGTTAGAATTCAATCCAACAACAGGATTCTTAGTAAAAATAGAGATTCTCGGAAGATATAGTAGAAAGAAAAGATACTCTATATCTATCTTTTCTATATTTGAATTATCTATACTATACATACAAAGCAAGAAGGAAAGATGACCTTCGGTTTATTTTATTTGCCTTGCCAAATTTGAATTTTGAAGAAGGAACCATTTTTTTTTATCTTGTTGCTAGAGGTTTCCTAATTAATAATCAGGAATATCGGTAGAAAAAAAAAGAATTATCCGCACGATTCTTTCTACAATTTACAATTAAATATTATGATTATGTCACCAAAGAAAAAAGAAAGTCTTCTTTAGAATTTTTACTTTGATTCCGATAAACTACCTAATTGTTCGCTACAAATACAAAAATGTAACTAAATAAAATAAAAATAATTTGACTTAAGGCTCCACTTAACTTACTAAGTGAATTTTAATTCAAAGGAAAAAAAGCGTGAAGCTTAAATAACTCACTCAGAACACCCTTTAAAGGATTACGTGGTACGATTGGATCGAATAAGCCCTTATGGAATAAATATTCAGCCGCTTGTGAACCTTCAGGTACTATCTTATTCAATGTTTGTTCAATTACTCTTTTACCTGCGAATGCAATGTAAGCATTAGGTTCGGCAATAATAATATCCCCCAACATCCCAAAACTAGCCGTTACCCCACCAGTAGTAGGAGATGTAAGGATTGATACATAGAATAACTTTTTATGGGATTGATAAT